CTTGGTCCTATTGAAAATACTAGTGAAAGCGAAGATCCGGATAGAAAAGGTAGGGCTAACAACATTCATAGTTGGAGGGGTCGTGACAATTCTAGTTATAGTAATGTCGATCCCGCCAAATACATTCGGAATTTCATCTCTGATGAGACTTTTTTAGTTAGGGATATTAATGGAGATAGTTATTCTATCTATTTTGATATTGAAAATCAAATTTTTGAGATTGACAACGATTATTCTTTTCCTTTTCTGAGTGAATTGGAAAGTTCTTTTTCTCGTTATCGCAATTCTAGTTATATGAATAATGGATCTACGAATGAAGATTCCTTATACAATCGTTACATGTATGATACTCAATCTAGTTGGAATAATCACATTACTAGTTGCATTGACAATTATCTTCAGTCTCAAATCTGTATTGATACGTCAACTGTAAGTGATAGTAGTGACAGTTACATTTATAGGTGCGTTTTTGATAAACGTAAAACTAGTAGTGAAAGTGGGAGGTCCGGTATACGAACCCACGCGAAGAATAGTGATTTAACTCTAAAACAAAGGTCTAGTGATCTCGATACAACTCAAAAATACAGGCATTTGTGGGTTCAATGCGAAAATTGTTATGGATTAAATTATAAGAAATTTTTGAAATCAAAAATGAATATTTGTGAACAATGTGGATATCATTTGAAAATGAGTAGTTCAGAAAGAATCGAAGTTTCGATCGACCCCGGTACTTGGGATCCTATGGATGAAGACATGGTCTCCCTAGATCCCATTGGATTTCATTCGGAGGAGGAGCCTTATAAAGATCGTATTGATTCTTATCAACGAAAGACAGGATTAACCGAGGCTGTTCAAACAGGCGTAGGTCAACTAAATGGTATTCCCGTAGCAATTGGGGTTATGGATTTTCAGTTTATGGGGGGGAGTATGGGATCCGCAGTCGGGGAGAAAATCACCCGTTTGATTGAGTACGCTACCAATCAATTTATACCTCTTATTATAGTGTGCGCTTCGGGGGGGGCGCGCATGCAAGAAGGAAGTTTGAGCTTGATGCAAATGGCTAAAATATCGTCTGCCTTATATGATTTCCAATCAAATAAAAAGTTATTGTATGTATCAATCCTTACATCTCCTACTACTGGTGGGGTAACAGCGAGTTTTGGTATGTTGGGAGATATTATTATTGCCGAACCAAATTCCTACATTGCATTTGCGGGTAAAAGAGTAATTGAACAAACATTGAATAAAACAGTACCCGAAGGCTCACAAGCGGCTGAATATTTATTCCAGAAGGGCTTGTTCGACCTAATCGTACCACGTAATCTTTTAAAAAGTGTTCTGAGTGAGTTATTTAAGCTCCACGCCTTCTTTCCTTTGAATTCCAATTCAATCAAGTAGAGCGCACTAAGTTCAATTTTTTTATTTGTAGCAAACTACTTGTTTAGCTTATCGGAATCTTAGCTTATCGGAATCAAAGTAATATAAGAATGGGGTTTTCCTTGGTGACCTAAGATCTAATTGTAGAAAGAATAAAAAGTTGCGGATAACTCTTTTTTTACCTAGATTCCCGATTACTAATTAAGAAGTCTCTATCAACAAGATAAAAACTGGATTTATCATATGTATCTTTCATGTAGATAGATGAAGATGAATAAGTCCATTTATTTAGTTCTACATTCCTTGGACTTATTCTATATCCTCACTTAGATACTTATATCTCGAATAAGATTTTTCAAATTAAATTAGTTAATAATAACTACAAATTCATAATAATTACAATTATTAATTATAATTAGTATAAATAAAAAATATGATATTTAAAAAAAATCAGAACAGGTACAAATAGTAAATCGAGGTACCCCATTTTATGACAACTTTCCACTTTCCCTCCATTTTTGTGCCTTTAGTAGGCCTGGTATTTCCGGCAATTGCAATGGCTTCTTTATTTCTTCATGTTCAAAAAAACAAGATTGTTTAGATCTGAGGGGACCCAATCTCATCTGTTTTTTTGAAACTTAGACTTGTAGCATAACACAGATATTTATTTCGGGAAATATGGCAGAACATGTGATTTCCGCCGAACATAAAGGAAAAAGCTCTTATGCCTGCAGAAAATGATCTATGAGTAACTGAATTCTAGCTAGTTTGAAATAGCTCGGGATCGCTGGATGCCTAAAATGTAAAGTTGGTGGATCTCTATGTATATATGTATATTGGGATCATATGAAGGCTATGTTATTATTTTAGATCTAACCAATTTGATGAATTACTCCTAAGGGTTCCCATCAAACTAGTGCTAGTTCACATTAAACTAGTGCTAGTTGATGAGAGTTCATTCGGAAACAAAAAAAGTAAAGTCAAAATCATTTGGGGTATTCTCTCAATTCTAATAAAATACAATCGGATCAAGTATGAATTGGCGATCAGAACATATATGGATAGAACTTAGAACGGGGTCTCGAAAACTAAGTAATTTTTGCTGGGCCCTTATCGTTTTTTTAGGTTCATTGGGATTCTTGTTGGTTGGAACTTCCAGTTATCTTGGTAGAAATTTGATATCTTTTGTTCCGTCTCAGCAAATCCTTTTTTTTCCACAAGGGATCGTGATGTCTTTCTACGGGATCGCGGGTCTCTTTATTAGTTCATATTTGTGGTGCACAATTTCCTGGAATGTAGGTAGTGGTTATGATCAATTCGATAGAAAGGAGGGAATAGTGTGTATTTTTCGTTGGGGATTTCCTGGAAAAAATCGTCGCATATTCCTCCGATTCTTTATAAAAGATATTCAATCCGTTAGAATAGAAGTTAAAGAGGGTATTTATGCTCGCCGTATCCTTTATATGGACATCAGAGGCCGTGGGGCTATTCCGTTGACCCGTACTGATGATAATTTGACTCTACGAGAAATTGAACAAAAGGCTGCGGAATTGGCCTATTTCTTGTGCGTACCAATTGAAGTATTTTGAGAAAAGGAGCTGGGCTGAAGAACGAATGCTTTTTCAGCAGGAGGGAAAAAATGCAAGAATCCCGGTTTTTTCTATAACTAAGTGATACTTTAGATGCAGATAAATCATATCTTGTAAATTATTTTCTTTTTGTCAATCGACCTTTTTTTTATCCTTTCGTTTGTGTTCTTTACTAACCCATAGTGGGTTTTCTTAATACTGATAACCGGCCCATTTCTGTCTTGTTTTGCCGCTCATTTTTTTGATCATCACAACATCTTTCTCTCAATTATTCTATTCTTGTATTTGGTCATTCATCGAAAGCAGACACTTGTTTGGAATTTGATGAATTGAGATATCTGGAAACACGATTTTGTATTATTTCTTCAGTCGAACTCGAGGTGGAGTCTTAGTCTATTTCTGTATTCTTTCTAGATTCAAACAAAATCACAAATAAAATAAATTCATAGGTTTGATACCTTGTCTAGAACTCATGTTTGAAAGAAATATTTGATCATATAGAGTCGACAAATGAAATGGGTTAATTAAAAATGAACAGGTGAAAAATGGCGAAAAAAAAAGCATTCACTCCTCTTTTGTATCTTGCATCTATAGTATTTATGCCCTGGTGGATTTCTCTCTCATTTACTAAAAGTATGGAATCTTGGGTTACTAATTGGTCGAATACTGGTCAATCCGAAATTTTTTTGAATGATATTCAAGAAAAAAGTATTCTAGAAAAGTTCATAGAATTAGAGGAAATCCTCTTCTTGGAAGAAATGATCAAAGAATGCTCAGAGACACATCTACAAAAGTTTCCTATAGAAATCCACAAAGAAACGATCCAATTAATCAAGATACACGACGAGGATTGTATCCATACGATTTTGCACTTCTCGACAAATATAATCTGTTTTGTTATTCTAAGCGGTTTTTCTATTTTAGGTAATGAAGAACTTGTTATTCTTAACTCTTGGGCTCAGGAATTCCTATATAACTTAAGTGATACAATAAAAGCTTTTTTGATTCTTTTAGTAACTGATTTATGTATCGGATTTCATTCACCCCACGGTTGGGAACTAATGATTGGTTCTGTCTACAAAGATTTTGGCTTTGGTCATAATGATCAAATTATATCTGGTCTTGTTTCCACTTTTCCAGTTATTCTCGATACTATTTTTAAATATTGGATTTTTCGTTATTTAAATCGTGTATCTCCGTCACTTGTAGTTATTTATCATTCAATGAATGATTGATATGATCCACCGATATTAATCCAATTAAAATGTATCTTACTTTGTAGTTCTACATAAGTATTAAAAACTTTCTATCGGGCGGATTTTCATACTATACTATTCTAGTAAAATGATTCCAATAAATAGCAGAATCGTGGACAGGGAACTACACTAGCGACCTACCCAATTTATTGTATAAATTTTCGGATCAATGATTAGACCATGCAAACTAGAACTACTTTTTCTTGGATAAAGGAACATATTATTCGATCTATTTCCGTATCGCTTATAATATATATCATAACTCGGACATCCATTTCAAGTGCATATCCCATTTTTGCACAGCAGGGTTATGAAAATCCACGAGAAGCAACTGGGCGTATTGTATGTGCCAATTGCCATTTAGCTAATAAGCCCGTGGATATTGAGGTTCCACAAGCGGTACTCCCCGATACTGTATTTGAAGCAGTTGTTCGAATTCCTTATGATAAGCAAGTGAAACAAGTTCTTGCTAATGGTAAGAAAGGGGGTTTGAATGTGGGGGCTGTTCTTATTTTACCGGAGGGGTTTGAATTAGCTCCTTCCGATCGTATTTCTCCCGAGATGAAAGAAAAGATAGGCAATTTGTCTTTTCAGAGCTATCGCCCTAATAAAAAAAATATTCTTGTGATAGGACCCGTCCCCGGTCAGAAATATAGTGAAATCACCTTTCCTATTCTTTCCCCCGACCCCGCTACTAAGAAAGATGTTCACTTCTTAAAATATCCTATATACGTAGGGGGGAATAGGGGAAGGGGTCAGATTTATCCCGACGGAAGCA